AGATTTATCCAGTCAAAAAGTCATTAAGAATTCCGAATTGAGATAATCATTTTTATTGAACTATCCAAACTACTTCGATATTTATTTTATTTTTTCTATCCACGTCGTTTTTTTTTTGTGAATCCATACAATTTTATTTCTTATCTTAAATCATTCTTTTAATTCTTCGTTCTTTTTCTTGATTTCATTTCTTTAGTCATTCAATTCACAATTATAGATGAAATGGAGGAGCTTCGTTTTTTGACTCCCTAGCTAAATTTACAGTAGCAGGGCAAGTTTAGATAGGCAAATTTAGATATATAGTTAGTTCATATATAACTAGTTAATATCTAATATCACATATACGCGTGTTTCTTCCATACCGTAAACCAATTATTCGTATCTTGGGTTCAATATCGGATTTGAGAATCACCCTTGGCTTTGAAACCTCCAAAAACGAACAAAACAAGTTGTCTTTTCTTTTATATTTTATACTTTTATACACTGAATCGTAAAAGGGGATTATTTGGAAAACTAGTCAATGATGGCCTTCCATGGATTCACCTATATAAGCTGCAGCTAAAGTAGCAAAAATAAGAGCTTGAATACCACTTGTAAATAATCCAAGGAACATGACAGGTATAGGAACTACTAAAGGGACTAAAGAAACAAGAACAACAACTACTAATTCATCAGCTAATATATTTCCGAAAAGTCGAAAACTAAGCGATAAGGGTTTTGTGAAATCTTCTAAGATGTTAATCGGTAAAAGGATTGGAGTTGGTTGGATGTATTTACCAAAATAAGCTAATCCTTTTTTTGAAAGCCCCGCATAGAAATATGCTACTGACGTAAGTAAAGCTAATGCAACGGTAGTATTTATATCATTTGTGGGTGCAGCTAACTCCCCATGAGGTAACTGTATGATTTTCCAAGGCAAAAGAGCCCCTGACCAATTAGAAACAAAAATAAATAGAAACATAGTTCCAATAAAGGGAACCCACGGACCATATTCTTCTCCAATCTGAGTTTTGCTCACGTCTCGAATGAATTCAAGGACATATTCAAAGAAATTCTGACCGAAAGTGGGGATGGTTTGCGGATTTCGAACAACTAGAATGGCTGAAACTAATAAGATAGCAATTACAACCCAAGAAGTAATAAGTACTTGGGCATGTACTTGGAAACCCCCTATTTGCCAATAGAAATGTTGACCTACTTCCACAGCAGATATATCGTATAATCTTTTTAATGTGTTGATGGAACATAATAGAACATTCATATTGCTCTGACCTCTAAAAGAAATAGAAAACTTGATAAAGGAATTATTTTGATTCAACTATCTCCTTTTTGACTTGTCTACTTAACTTTTCTTTTTTGAATACCGACTAATCACATAATATTTCCGGTTATTTTTTATCTTTTTCTTTTTTGCACAATTTAGTAGTAGTATAGTAACCAATTCCATAAATCTTATGAATTCTGAATTCCCCCAACCCAACATTTTTTTTTATCTTATTATTTTATCTTATTATTAATCAAGAATTTCGTATATAGCTAGAACGACCCTCACAAATTGCAAATACTAATTTGTTAAGAATTAATCGGATTGAAGCTATAGCATCATCATTAGCTGGAATCGAAATATCTGCGAGATCCGGGTCACAATTTGTATCGATTAAACAAATCGTTGGAATTCCCAAAGTGATACATTCTTGAAGAGCCGTATATTCTTCTTGCTGATCAACGATTATTACAATATCGGGTAACCCTGTCATATATTTAATACCGCCCAGATATGTTTCCAAATGAGATAATTGTCTCTTCAACATAGCGGCCTCTCTTTTTTGAAGACAGTTGAGTCTCCCCGTCTTTTGTTCCGTTCTCAAGTCTCTTAACTTATGAAGTCTCGTTTCTGTAGTATACCAATTCGTTAACATACCGCCAAGCCATTTTTTACTAACATAATGACACCGAGCTCTTATTGCAGCCCGCGCTACTGAATCAGCTGCTTTATTTTTAGTACCAACAATTAACAATTGTTTTCCTCTACTTGCTGCATCAAAAACTAAATCACAAGCTTCTGATAAAAAACGAGCAGTTCTAGTAAGATTTGTAATATGAATACCCTTACGCTTTGCAGATATATAAGGTGCCATTCTCGGATTCCATTTCCGAGTACCATGGCCAAAATGAACTCCTGCTTCCATCATCTCTTCCAAAGTTATGTTCCAATATCTTTTTGTCATTTAGCCCCACAATTTTTTTTTTTTCAAAAAAAAAAAAATAATAAAAAAAAAAAGAGACCAGGTATCTTGAAATATAAAAATAAATAATTGTTCCGACGGAACCTTCTCTTCTACCGAAGATTGGCCGTTGATACATGATCAGGCCATTCCTCTTTTTTTTTTTATTATTATTATTTTCTTTATTATCTTTTATTACCAAATCAAATGACTGCATTTAAATTAAAGAGATGAATCCGCTCCTAGAAATGATTGCTCTGATGTATTGCATCAATTTTTTGAAATGAAAAAATCAAAAACTTCTCTGTGGTGGAACAAAATATTTCTCATTTCTCCCTCGAATGCATTATTTTTTTTTGTTTCCAAGGTAATCTTGTTATGTTGCCCTGAACGGCGTATTATTCTTTTGAATCCGGTACCAACGGGTATCATTCCCCCTAAAACAACGTTCTCTTTCAGACCTTTCAGCCAATCGATACGACCCCGGAGAGCGGCTTTTGCTAAAACTCGAGCAGTTTCTTGAAAACTCGCTTCGGATATAAAACTTTGAGTATTCAGAGATGTTTTTGTTATTCCCAATAATATAGCTCGGTAACAAATCGCTTCTTTCAAGGCACGCCCCGTTCGTTCAGCTCGCAACAATCCAATTAGTTCACCGGGTGAAAAAACATTAGACATTCCATCTTCTGAAACCAAGACTTTTGATGTTATTTGACGCACAATAATTTCTATATGTCTATTATGGATGTGCACTCCCTGGGATCGATAAACCTTTTGGATTTTATTAACCAAAGAAATACGACTTTGCACGATAGTTAGTTCAGCACCAATCAAGAATCCCCAGGGAATGCCGAGAATTCTTGTTATACGCTCGTTCCAAGTGGCAACTTTCTTTCCTAGGTTCATCGATATTGAATCAATCGAACGCACTTCTAATACCTGTTCCACTTTTGGAAGACCATGTGTTATATCACCCGATCTCGATTTTTCATAGATAAATGTCACTAATATATCTCCTTCATAAAGGATTTCCCCATAATGGCCATGAACAGTTGTTCCTGGAGTCGCCAAATAAGGGTTAGCCGATCTTATTACTACAGAATCAATTTGAACAGTTAGAACTTGACCCGATTTTAGGTGTGGTCCATTTTTCGTTTGAGCTATCCATAAATTTTCACAAAGAAATTGCCCAAGGCTAATTATTGTAAATGTTTTTTCACAATAATTAGGATGAAAAAAATGCCAATTCAAACGGAATGGATTTAAAATGATGTTACCGCATAGATCGGGCTTATAAATTCTCTCGTTTTCGTCGATTAAATAATATTTCAATACTTGAAAAGTTTCCTTTACTTTGTCAAGTTGCAAATTTGGAGTTTTCGAGAATACTGATAAATAAGTTATTAAACAATAAAATAAATCCAAATTTGCAACTTGACGGGCTATTCCTAAAGGGCCTAACGAATTCTTAATTGGAATTAAAGGATCTCTTTTAATTTCATGAATTCCCTTTTTTAGCCCATTGTGATATTTTACATCGTTGAATGATCCCATTTGAAAACAATTAGCTGATGACAAAATTATCAAAGATCGGCATTTCTTATTTCTATTCAACAACATACGAATAGTTCCGTGCTTTTGGCTAAGTGATTGTTGAAATTTTTCCTTGGAATAACTAGAATAAAATGGATTGATATTGGTCCGATCTGACTCATTATCCGAAATCAATCCTGAACCGGACGGATCATTCCTTTTTCGGATATCCCAAGTATGGGATTTTCCTAAGTCAATTCTTAGGAAATCTCCAATCAAACTATTTGTACTTACTTCAACAAACGAAGTGAGAGCCTCCTCTATAGAAGAACTTTTTTTGTCTTGATCCCAATTCAAGACTAAACAAGTCCGAACTAATTGAATGCTTGTGTCAGAAATTCCCCGAATTGATTGTCCGTTTCCATAAAGAATATAATTAAGAACTTTCAGTTCCAGATTATCCCCTTCCTGGAACAGATCCCCGGGGAAAAGTTTTACGAAATTGATACCGTCCGCTATTTCATATAGAATTACGGGTCGAACAAAAACAAAATACTTTTTCTTGGTAGTTGGGATCCATTGGACATAGGTCCAATTTTTAATTTTTTTTTTTAACGCTCCGGGTGGTATCAAGATGCCACTGTGTCGGGATATCTTATCCATCTCTCGAGGAAAGAACATATTGCCAGAAAATATTTTTAATTCAATCCGTTTTTTTTTCTTCTCCACTCGGACTAATCCACCTACTCGACTTCTTATATTTAAAGTGATTGGTGTATCTACTCCAACGATACTATTGTTTCGTACCATTATGTAAGAAGGTTCAGGTAAAATATGCACTTCCTCGGGAATGAAAAACAATCGATCTACTTTGATTTGGTATTTTGACTTAAATTCTTTGACGCCTCGACACTCAATTAAATCCTCTTTTTTAAAAATGGAATGAATTCCTATAGTCCTATATTTAGGAATTCCCGAACTCTGCGTTCTGTGTTGAGGATCATCGAAATAAGCAAAAATACTATTTCTACGAAAAATACCATCGATAGGTATTTCAATCGCGATACCGGAAGGGCACATTAGTTCGTTGTCTCGTTCTTGAATCGATTGGAATGGAAATGGAATGATGAATCTATTTCTTCGCCTCTTTGCCAATAAATATAAATCCGAAGAATCGTGGAAAATAGCAGGATGTATAAAATGACAATGATCCGTACATATGATTTGATTAAATCCTGAATAATCCGGAATCCCTATTTCTTTTTTACCAGAAGGATTGAAATTAAAGAATTTATACTTTACTTGATCATTCCTTACTAAAAGGTTTGAAATATATCTTTCTCCGGTAGAAAGAGAATGAATGTTCATTTGATCTTGATCCTTGCGGAGTGAAAAAGAGACTGCACTGGACCCGCACGACCTTCCCGATAATATCCATAAATGACTTGTTTTTGGTAAGATATGTACATTACTATATGTAAATTCGGATGCATGGTACACATCGGTACTCCAATGCATTTCTCCCTCGGAGTCAGAATAAATATGTTTTCGAACACTTTCTTTGAAATTCAAAGTGTATGTTCCCGCGCGAATCTCAGCAATCACTTGTTCTGATTCTACATATTGATCATTTTGAGCTAATAGAAAACTTTTGGGTGGAATAGTCACGTTATGTATAATATCGTCACTTTCAATAGTTACATACAAGTCTATATAACATAAAAAAGCGGGATGCCCATGACGTGTACGCGTAGGATGAACCAAATCTTCATTGAATTTTATTTTTCCATTAGAAGGGGCCCGCACATGTTCTGCAGTACCTCCTGTGAATACTCCGCCGGTATGAAAAGTTCTTAATGTTAGTTGAGTGCCCGGTTCTCCAATAGATTGGCCCGCGATAATACCTACAGCTTCTCCTAATTCCACCAGGTCGCCATGAGTAGGACTCCGGCCATAACATAATCGGCAGATCCAAGATGTATTCCTACAAGTAAAGGGCGTTCGAATAGATATTGGTTGTGTTTGAAAGGTTATGAATCGATTGAGAAGCCCAATCCCAATATCTTGATTTCTAATGGCAATGCATCGTGAACCTATATATATATCGTCTGCTAATACACGACCAATTAATGTTTGGATCAAAATTCTTTCCGGCATCATTCCATTCCGGGTAGTCACCGAAATCCCTCGAATGGTACCGCAATCGGTTCGACGTACAACAATGTGTTGAACCACTTCAACAAGTCTGCGTGTAAGATATCCAGCATCCGATGTTCGTACAGCAGTATCCACAACCCCTTTACGGGCTCCGTAGCAAGAAATGATATATTCTGTTAAAGACAGTCCTTCGCGTAAGTTACTTTGAATGGGTAAATCAATCATTTGTCCTTGTGGATCCGACATTAACCCTCTCATACCTACTAATTGGTGTACTTGAGATGCATTTCCCCTAGCTCCCGAAAAAGACATTATATGGACTGGATTAAAAGGGTCAGTCATTCTGAAATTTGGATGCATTTCTTGTCGCAAATATTCACTTGTAGCATACCATATCTCAATGGATTGCCGTAATTTTTCTACCGCATGTACATTCCCATAATGATGATGTTTTTCCAAAATCAAACTTTGTTGTTCAGCATCTTTGACTAGCCATCCCTTAGAAGGGATTGTTAAAAGATCATCAATTCCTAATGAAATGGATGTAGCAGTAGCTTGATGGAACCCCAGAGTCTTTACTTGATCCAGGATGTGTGATGTATATGCCATTCCGAAGTGATCTATTAATCTGCTAATAAGTCGTTTAATGGCAGTTCCACCTATCACTTTATTGTGAAAGACTAGATTGGCCCGTTCTGCCATAAGTACCTCCATATTCCGTTCAGTGGGGTTCGACAATGGGTTTGAGTCAATGATTGGAAAACTTCCTTTTCTTTATCTTGATTCGCGTAGAAATTTAGAAACTAAGATCATAGTTGAACCAACTGGGAAGACCTGAATTCACACCGGTATCCGAAATTTACTTAGCCTAGATACCATATGAATGGGCCCGGCAAAATCCTTGTATAGCTTCTTCGATTTCTCGATAAAAAGAAATATGACCAACAGTGGTTCGAATGTATATACAACGAATTTGTTTTTTTATACTTCTGACTACTAGATAATGCCCATAAATATCATGATAGGTACCTAAAGATTCGTAGTGAACTTCGATAGGGGCTTCTCTTGACGAAATAACGCGTTGATCTAGTCGCCACCGGAGCCACAAAGGACTGTCGAAATTTATTCTTTTCTGTCGATAAGCTCCAATTGCATCATAGGAATTACAAAAAAAAGGTTCTTTTTTTTTCGTATACTTATAGTTATTTTCGTGAATTCTTTCATTTTTAGAATTTCTGCGATTACACGGATTATACCTATTTGCACAAATACCTCGACGATTCCCGCTCGTTAATACGTAAAGCCCAATAAGCATATCTTGAGTTGGTACGGAAATGGGATCCCCAATAGCCGGAGACAAGAGGTTCGTATGAGAAAACATAAGTAAACGAGCTTCTGCTTGAGCCTCCAAAGATAAAGGCACATGAACAGCCATTTGATCCCCATCAAAGTCTGCATTGAATCCCTTACAAACTAATGGATGTAAACAAATAGCGCGCCCTTCGACTAAAATGGGTTGGAATGCCTGTATGCCTAATCTATGCAGAGTGGGCGCTCTATTCAGCAATACGGGATGCCCCTGCAT